TGTTACAAAATTTCACTTTTGCCAACGATCCTATCATTGGAATAATTGGAAATAATGTATCAAGCTTCTTCATAGTATTATCCATTAATAATGAATTTTCTAACAATTGACTCCGTACCACTGAAATATTTGGTCGTATGCTTGAAAGATAACCCAAAAAATCAAAGGAATGCTTGGATAATTGGTTTATATGGATTCGTCTTGGTTGAGACCATACATAAAAATGACATTGCCAAAAATTGACAAGATAATATCTCCACTTATTCATCAGAAGAGGAGTATCTTTTGATACCAGAATTGATTTTCCTTGATAGCTAACATACTGTATAAAAGGATCCTTGAAGAACCATAAGGTGGCCGGAAATAAGACTTCTTCGACAGGATATTTTATTTTTTCATAAAAACGTATTCGCTCAAAAAAGATCCCAAAAGAGGTTAATCGTAAATGATTAGATTGGTTACGGAGAAAAAGTAAAATAGATTCGTATTCACATACATAAGAATTGTATAGGAGCAAGAATAATCTTTGATTACTTTTTGCAAAAATGGATTTTGGGCGAGTAATAAGAGTATTCCAACTATAATACTCATTAAGAAAGAGCCGTAATAAATGCAAAGAAGAGGGATCTTTCACGTAGTAGCGAAGGGTTTGAACCAAGATTTCCAGATGGATGGGGTAGGGTATTAGTACATCTGATGCATAATTTAAATGTGGAAATTTATCCTCGAAAAAGGGAAATATTGAATGAATTGATCGTAAATTATAAGATTTTACGGTTTCTGTCTCCTCTAAGGAGGATACTAATCGTAGGGAAAACGGAATTTCCACAATGACTGCAAATCCCTCCGATATCATTTGAGAATACAAATTTTTGGGGTACCCAAAAAATTTATTTTGATTAGAATCATTAACGGAAATAATCAAATGATTCTGTTGATACATTCGACTAATTAAACGTTTTATAATTAGTAAACTGAATTTCTTGTCATAACCTACATTATCCAAATCCAATAAAACGGATCTATTTAAACCACGATCATGAGCAAGGGCATAAATATACTCCCGAAAGATAAGTGGGTATAGTAAATGGTGTTGCTGAGATCTATATAATTCGAAATATCCTTGAAAGTCTTCCATTTAAAATTCAATTTTGAATCAGAAAAGAAATAGATGATTTATTGGGTTATCAAATGATACATAGTACGATACAGTTAAAACAAGGTATTTATAGTAAGAAAAAACTAGATACCTCGGAAACAAGTCAAACTCATCAACGGACTCTCTAGAACCTCCCCTTCCTTTCCAGATAATAGATTTATATTCATTTATAGGATAAGAAGATAGTTAGAAGCCCTTTATTTTATCAATCCAATCGCTCTTTTGATTTTGAAAAAAGAAATCTCTTTATCAATATACTACCTTCTTCTACACATTTATCTCTACCCCATAAAGGGGAATAGCTAATAGTTAGGACTCATAAGAAATTTCTAATCCACTCATCGGAAAAGCTTTTCCCGCATTAGGCACTAATATATTTTTAACATCTAATTAGATGGGGGAATCATTCAAAAATTAAGAACAGAAGCTCGTTACTTTGTTATTTCCCTAGAATTGGAACCTCTAATCTAATAAGGCTCTACCCATTTATTCACTCGACCCCCCCAAAAAAAAATTCTTTTTTTAATTGAATTGAAACAATTGAAATAAGATTTTGGACCTATTCAATAAGAAAGAATGAAATATTCTCAGAATTATCCATTGCTACGACATGCTGCTTTTTCCATTGATTCTTTTCAGGATCAGTCGTGGTCTTACAAACTCTACCGATGGTATGGACGAATCTGTTTCTTCATACAAATGTGTAAAAGATGCTAGCCGCACTTAAAAGCCGAGTACTCTACCGTTGAGTTAGCAACCCAAATAAACAAATTAGAATGTGTAGATACAATCAGAATCCCAATAAATAACGAAATTGAATGGCACAACATAATCAAACCATTAAAAAAACAATGAAAAAAAACTCTAACCCGCTCTAAACATAATAAAAATGAACAAATCCGACGAAAATATAAAAATTCTCAAATAAAAGATAAAATAAAGTCAAAGATTTTCCAATATTTATAGACCGCCTCCTGGCTCTCTTATATTATATTATCCATTAATTTAGTATATATCGAGTTTGATTGATTTAAATCTTAATCAAAAAAGACTTCCTGTATGACAGAAAATCTAAGAAGATTATTTGAATGAAATAAAATCTATGGAACAGGGATAAATGGATCCGTTTATCCACGATCGGATTATATTTATTTGATACACTGTTGTCAATATTAATATTGACAAAAGCGTAAGCATACAAAAGATAAAACAAGTTCTAAATAGAACTAACAATTTTGATTTCAATCAATTAAAATTAAATAATTTGATTAATTTTAATTGAAATATAAAAAAACGAAAGACTTGTGTTGGATTGGCACTACACTATCACTATATAGAATATTAAGTGAAAGACTTAATTAAGGAAGACGGGGGAGAAGTAGAAAAAAACGAAGTTTATTCAATAACTAAAACTAAAATAATCAGGTTTAGTCCTTTGTTTTTTTTTTTGTTCAAAGAATTCCAACGAAAATCATCCCATCGGGGGTAATGTCAAATTTTTATGTCTATAGAACACATTACTTCTACGTCTATATCATTTCTTATTTATTCACTTGATCTTTTTTTCTATTTTATTTCATTAATTGAATTTTGTTTGTTGATTAACGCTGAAGTTCCGTAAAAACTCCCGCCTTTTTTAAAATATCATGAACAGTTCCCGTAGGTTGAGCGCCTTTTTCAAGGAAGTATAGAATAGCAGGAACATTTAAAAAAATTTGATTGGTTAGCGGATCATAAAAACCCACTTTCCGAAGATCTCTTCCCTCTCGTCGGGATCGAACATCAATTGCAACGATTCGATAAATGGCTCATTGGGATAGATGAACAATACCCCCCCTAGAAACGTATAAGAGGTTTTCCCCTCGTACGGCTCGAGAAAATTCTAAATTATGTCTATGTATAGAATTACAATATCAAATATATCCATCAAATCATCAAATTAATTAGACTATTGATTTTAGCCCTTTTTTCTTATTCTTACCCAACAAAAAAATTAGTCATATTTGCACCCTCATAACTCAAGTTGGATAACTCTGAAATAACGCAAAAGAGAAACCCTTTATTTTATTTTAGATACTGCATCTATTGAGCGGTCTCTAACCCTTTAATTGCCTGTCTTCTTTAAGAATCCATTTTGATTCTTCATTCTGATCCAGTTATTCAGACAATTGAAAATGGTATTTCCTTGTTCCAGGATCTTTGCCTTGAATCATTGGGTTTAGACATTACTTCGGTGATCTTTAAATCTTTCAAAATGGCAGCAACATACCATTTTTTGTGATTTCTTTATGTCAAAGAATCATACGAATGTTTGATTCCTGCGTAATACACTTTTTGATTTGATCGAAAGAGTTTTACCAATTTCAACAAATCTTCCCTTTGAATTGGAAATTTTCTCGAATGGGCTCCTTTTAATTTATGTATCAAAATATACTTACGAAGTTGTTCCAATTTGTTGATTGATACTAACCCTAGATTCTTGCCTCTGAAAAATAAAAAAAATACTTTCTACTCGAGCTCCATCCTATACTATATTCTATCACCCCCCCCCAAAAAAAAAGGAGGTTACAGCGGAATAGAACAAATGATGTCGAGCCAAGAGCACTTTCATTCCTATAATAAATATATATAAAAGTGGTGGATGTAAGACTCCACAGCGGATCATGTCCTTCAAGTCGCACGTTGCTTTCTACCACATCGTTTTAAACGAAGTTTTACCATAACATTCCTTCAGTTTGGAACCCATATGTAATTGATTCAATTATGAAATCATGAATAATCATTGGTTCGGTTGGTACATAGTAATCTATACCTTTTTCTTCTATATGAAAAAAGGAGAGTCTCAGCAAGAATAAGAATAAATCAATTTAACCCCTTTTTTTTAGATTAATAGAATTTAATCTTGGAAATTCTATAAAATAAAAATAGAACTCCTTTTTTTATAAATTATTTTGATTCTTTTATTTATATCATTCTAAATTTGAAACTCTTTTTCTATTTTTCTATTATTGGAAAAATCAAATTAGTTAACTAAATTATAACTGATATAACAGGAATAAATAAATATAATACGAAGAAATCAAGTTATTTTGAATCTGTATCTTCAAGTAAGATAATAGTGATAGAATAAATTCAACAATTTCACACTTCTTCAAGTACCAAGAACTTATACTTCTAGCGGTTCATTACAAAGATTTAATTGATTGAAAAATCTCCTATCCGATATAATTATTTTCATTTTGCAAAACATAAAGTTTTACAGCAAGGACCTTTTGTTTTTTATCATCCGTTTATCATTAGTAAGAGAGAGATAAATTCATATTGGAATAAACAGTATGTGATTAAAAAAAGATAGATAAAAAACACTGATGTAAGACAAGATTGAAATTTTATGTTGTTATTTTTTCATATTTATACTGTAAAATCATTGTTATTTAACGAATTGCAACTGAATTCAATTTCCCATTTCATATGCGTGTTATTTGAACTCAAACAAATTTGTGCAAAAGATATGATTCCGCCAATTATTAAAAAATAATAATCAGATTCTATACTAGATTATATACTAATATTCTATTAGTAATCTTAATACAGATTATCTTAATACGGAAGGCTGTTCTAAAAAGCAATCTTTATATATATAAATATATTATTTTATTATGATATATATTTTATATATATATATATAAATATATTGATATTATTATGTTAATATAATGATTATATAATAATATATATACATATATACTGGGTATGCTCTGGGACGGAAGGATTCGAACCTCCGAATAGCGGGACCAAAACCCGTTGCCTTACCACTTGGCCACGCCCCATTTATTTCTATTCGATACTAATAAATAAACACTAATATTGGTACGGGTTATTCGTCAACTCCGGTCTAAATATCTATTTTTTATAAAATGGATTACTAGAATTTTTCTACCTGGAAACTATACACGTAGACATAGAATTAAACTGAATTTATTGATCATTACATATAATTCAATTAAGATATTGTACGAAAGTATTATTTATTCTATTCTCTTTTGATTTGAGATATAGAAGAATTTTTGATTGGGTGAATTCAAATAAAATAAAGTTTTTTCGTCTATCTTATTTTATTTTTATTCATTTTTTTCTTCTATCAATAATAACATATCTATAATAATAAAAAACTCAATTAAATTTATTAACAACTCAATCAAAATAAATACAATTATCCCCAAAAACAAAATGTTTGTTATGCTTAATATTTTTAGTTTGATCTGTATCTACCTTAATTCTGCTCTTTATTCCAGTAGTTTTTTCGTTGGCAAATTGCCCGAAGCCTACGCTTTTTTGAATCCAATAGTCGATGTTATGCCAGTGATACCCCTGTTCTTTTTTCTCTTAGCCTTTGTTTGGCAAGCTGCTGTAAGTTTCCGATGATATTTTTAATTTTAATAAAGTCCCAGACAAATTCATGATTTATTCGAAAAAAAAAATCGGGTATGTAGTATAGTAGTATAAAAGTGGAGAATCTATTCTCTTTTTTCCTAAAAAAATCTTGGAGATTGTGTAATGCTTACTCTCAAACTATTTGTTTACACGGTAGTGATATTCTTTGTTTCTCTCTTTATCTTCGGATTCCTGTCTAATGATCCAGGACGTAATCCTGGACGTGAAGAATAAAAAATAAGGTTTTCTTTGCTTGATTTTAAACTGTTATTTAGTAAGATTTTATCTATTCCACTAATTATTTTTTTATTACTAGTAATAAAAAAATAGCTCTCGATAAATTCGAAAAAAAAAAAATACTAAGTCATCAACGAAAACGGAAAGAGAGGGATTCGAACCCTCGGTACGAAAAACTCGTACAACGGATTAGCAATCCGACGCTTTAGTCCACTCAGCCATCTCTCCTCCCAATTGAAAAAGGATAATACTATGTTACATTATAAAAAATAAGGCTTGAAAATGCCCGTCATAGTATATACTCTTATTTTTTAATTTCGTCCGAAGGGGCTTTTTAGTTCCACGGCCCGGCCTGGTCAGTCCTTAGCCGGGCCCGCCCTTTTGTTCCAACAAATCATATTCCAACAAATCATAAATCAAAAGATTTAGAAAATTGAAAAAAAAAAAAAAAATAATAAATAAAAAAATATCAATATCTATGATATAGAATCAAATGGTAGAGAATCAACGTGCTATTTCTTTCTTAGTTAGTCCTTTTATTCCGGTTTAAATAAGAAAAAAGGAACTCTCGTTTCTTACCACAATCTATTTTTGTGTTATGGATTAAGTTCGAGACAAAAACCTCGGGCAAAAAAGCACTTGTTATTTAGTTATTAAAATGAATACTCGTTTCCAAATCTCATTAGGTCCTCTGATACAAATACAAAAGGTAAATGCTCTAGTTTTCATAATTTTTTTCTGATGTTTTGGTTTTGTGATTAAGGTCGACAAAAGGTCTATTTAGATACAATAATCTGATTGTAGCGGGTATAGTTTAGTGGTAAAAGTGTGATTCGTTCTTTAATCCTTTATATAGTTAAAGGGTCTTTCGGTTTGATTAATATTCATTCCGAACAAAAACTTTAGTTCTTAAAAGGATTGAATCCTTTCCCTCTCAATGAAAAATTCGAGGAATAATATAAATTCTCGTGATTTTTATCCACGAATCAATTTAAAATTGAAAAATTGGATTATAAGATTAAGAAACATAATTTTTTTATTGGATCAATACTTCCAATTGAATGAGTATAAGTAAAGGACCCATGGATAAAGATAAAACGCGTATTTCTAATCGTAACTAAATCTTCAATTTTTCATTTCTGTAGGGGAAATTGAAGCAAAACAGCTATTAAACAATGTCTTTGGTTTATTAAAGACATCGATAAATTGTTTTAGCTCGGTGGAAACAAAATGCTTTTCCTAAGGATTCTTTCAAATAGAAGTAGAGAACGAAGTAACTAGAAAGATTGTTAGAATATAACACCCCTTTCTATAGGGATCGTCTAGAAAGCGGGTTGTTCTGAATAGATTCAGACATAAAAGCTGACATAGACGTTATGGGTCAGATTTTTTATTTCGTTCATATCTGAATCTGGGAATTTATCCACCTTCCATAAAGGAGCTGAATGAAACCAAAGTTTCACGTTCAGTTTTGAATTAGAGACGTTAAAAATTATGAATCAACGTCGACTATAACCCCTAGCCTTCCAAGCTAACGATGCGGGTTCGATTCCCGCTACCCGCTTTGACTTTATTTTACTTTTTTTACTTTATCGTTATAATTTTTAATATTTAAAATATTTAAATAAAATTAAATAAAATAAGGTTGAATGAATCGAATTAATGTAATA